TTGAGCAAGAGCTAAAGTAGCTCCTAATAGTACGGTTATTATACCTATAAAAGATATTCCATTCGTTATGTAAGGTATGACTACGAAAAGAGGAAGAAGTCGAGCGACTAGAAAAATCCCCGCCGCTACCATGGTAGCAGCATGTATGAGAGCTGAAATAGGAGTAGGCCCCTCCATAGCATCAGGTAACCATACATGAAGGGGAAATTGGGCAGATTTAGCAACTGCACCAGCAAATAACAAGAAAGTACACAAAATACAAAATAAAAAATGGATCTCATTTTTATTAATTAAGTTATTGAATATTTCAAACAAATCCCGAAACTCGAAACTGCCTGTTATCCAATAAATACCTAAAATTCCTAATAATAAGCCAAAATCCCCTACACGATTAGTCACAAACGCTTTTTGACAGGCATTTGCAGCAATAGGTCGTATGAACCAAAACCCTATTAATAGATACGAACACATTCCAACTAATTCCCAAAAAATATAAATTTGTATCAAATTTGAACTAGTAACTAATCCCAGCATGGAAGTATTGAAAAAACTCATATAAGCAAAAAATCTCAAATATCCCCGATCATGAGACATATAATTATCACTATAAACAAGAACTAGAATTGCAACAGTAGTAATTAACATTGACATAATAGAGGTAAGTGGATCGATCAAGTAGCCGAATTCTAAAGAAAAATCATTATTAATAGTCCAAGACCATACATATTGATAAATAGAATTGCTATTTATTTGCTGAATAGACAGCTTCATCGAGAAAATCATAACTATACTTAACAACAAAATACTAGAAAAAGCCCAAATACGCCGAAGATTTTTTGTTGTCGTCGGAAAAAGGAGAAGTCCCACTCCTATTAACAAAGGAACCGGAAGTGGAGTGAAGGGTATGATCCATGCATATTGGTATATATGTTCCATAATCAAATATCTAAATTTTTTATTTAAATTTTATTTTTTGTTTACGATTCGCCGGTTCTTGCCTCTTTTGAATTGAAAGAAGCCAATAAAAAAAATCAAGTTTTTATTTTACATAACTTAAAAAAATAGAATTTGTTAATTTACTATTTTATATTAAATAAAATTTTTAATTAATATTATTAAACATTTTTTATTTTAATATTCAAACCAAGAAGTTCTAATTGGTCAAATAATTAATTTGTTAGTAAAAGTAAATCCTTAATTATTTAAGTAAATGTAAAATGTTGAAGTCTCTGAAGTAGGAATCAAAAAAAATTCTACTTTCATTTACAGTTAAGTTATTTATAATATATATAATAAAGATAAAAAAATTAGACTAAAAAATAGTATGAATCAGAAGATCTACTAAAAATCTAATAAACAATCTAATAAAAAAATAAGTAATACAAAAAACTAGGAACTAGTTATTTTAATAAGTTTATTCAGTAGTTTATTCATAATTATTAACTGGTTTTACGAAAAATTATTTGATTGTCTTCCGTTCCAAACGAAAAACAAAAAAACATAGAAAAATATTCTTTTTTTTTTATAGTTATATATTTTATATAGTTTATAGAAAAAAAGGATATGATACCTCTTACTTTACTTTACTACTTTACCATAACATAGAATAAAAAAAAATCACTAAAATGTCTCAAATTATGGATTCTTTAAACAAATTAATTTATGGGATTAAATTATGGATATCATTTCAATTTGAAAATTGGAAATTCGATTTATTTAGATTTTCGAAAAAAAAAGAAAAAATTCAAGCTTTTCAATTAAGATTTGCTAACTTAAATTTTTCGATGTGGCTTAATATGCACATGTAAATTAAATGAAATACAGCAAAAATATACAAAATATATAGAGATCTTAAGTATAAGTAGAAATTTTGATTAATTATTTAATTTTTATTAAATTTATTCATCAATTTCGCACGAAGTATTTTAAATTATAAATAAATATTATACTCCATAGAAAATTTTGTTTCTCCTAATTGAATATTTTAGGGAATTTTAATATATATATATATATATATTTCATATATTTTTAGTTAGATATGGTATAGAATCTAAAAAATACATGGATATTGAATAGTAAACAAAGATTCGTTTGACCAATAGATGTTTTTCACATCCAACTACAACAATGAGTAATCCATTTTAAATGGCAGTTCCAAAAAAACGTACTTCTATTTCCAAAAAGCATATTCGTAAAAATTTTTGGAAAAAAAAGGGATATTGGGCAGCGTTAAAAGCTTTTTCAATAGCAAAATCTCTTTATTCCGGGAATTCGACTTTGTTTATAGAAAAAAAAAATAAAAAAAATCTTCGTCGAATACGAACAATCGAAATACGAACAATAGAAGTCGGCCTAACCCAAAAAAATCTTATAACAAATTAGAACGATGATGCATCTTATAGTAAACAAAGTAAAACGATTCTACTATAGTAGGAATCAAAAAATTTGAAACAAAAAAAAAGGAGTTTTATATGATTTTTCCATCTTTTCTACTAGGTAATTCCGCATCTCTGGCTATGAAGCTAATGAATTCGGTCGTTGTGGTCGGACTCTATTATGGATTTCTGACCACATTATCCATAGGCCCTTCTTATCTCTTACTTCTCCAAGCTCATTTTCGGGTTATAGAAGAAGGAGAAGAAGAAGCAATCGAGAAGGAGGTAGCCGCATCAACTGGTTTTATGATAGGACAGCTCCTGATGTTCATATCGATCTATTATAGGCCTCTGCGCCTAGTATTGAGTAGGCCTCGTACAATAACTTTCATAACTGTACCTTATCTTTACCTTCATTACATGTGGTACAGTTACGAAGACTTTTTTGTTGATGATGGACCTACTCGCAAAAATTCAATGCGTGCGCGTAATCTCAGCATTCAATGTATATTCCTGAATAATCTCTTTTTTCAATTATTGAGCCATTTCTTTTTTTTCCCAAGTACAATGTTTTTCAGATTACTCAACGTTTATATGTTTCGATACAACAACAAGATATTATTTTTAACAAGTAGTTTTGTTGGTTGGTTAATTGGTCACATTTTATTCATGAAATCGGTTAGATTCGTATTAGTATGGATACAGCAAAATTATTTGGTTAGACCGACTAAGCCCCTTAGATCTAAAAAGTACCTTTTCTATGTGTTTCGATTTTATCAGAATTTGATCTTCGATTTGAGAAATTCTTTTGGTCTAATCGGCGGTATTCTCGTATTTTTTACATGTCTACTCATTTTTAACAAAATGCCGTTACCTATTTTGACTTATAAACCGAAAGAAGCCGAAGTGGAAATAGATCGAAAAAAAGCTGAAGAATATTTTTATAGAATAGGCCTAGCGAAAGAAGGGGAATTTACCAAAGAAGAGCCTTCTTTTAAACTTTTTAAAGTTTTTAAAGAAGCATTCTATAAAAAAATCCCAACTTCTGATCAAAATGATGGAAAAAAAAGAATTTCTTTTTCACATCCACCTAGTTTAGCCGCTTTCTCGGAAATGATACAAAAAAAGACTTCTTTGTCTACAACAGAAAAATTATCATCTGATGAACTGTACAATTATGGGATTCGTACCAATGAACAAAAAAAGAACAGCTTAAGCACTGAATTTTCTAAAAAAATTGCAGTTTTAGACAGAAAAGGGCTTAAAGAGATAAATGTATTGGAAAAAAAAACTCGATTAGCCGATAAAAAAAAAGATAAAATACAATATTTCCAAAAAACATCTGATCCCCCCTTAAGGGGATCCTCTCGTGGACACCCCAAAAAGCCGCCTGCACCCACACCCTTCAAAAGATTAACTGACCTCTTCTTTCTTCCACCCGAAGCTCAACTTATAAAAAATAATGAAAGGTACCTAGAAAAATGTAGACCCGACGCGATAATTATAGCAGAATTTAGGTATTTCATGTCTTTTATAAACGATTCCTTGGCTCAAAGTAAAGGGTTTCATCAAAATTTTATTGAAAGGGAGGGAAAAATAAAAGAAATCCAGAAAAAAACTCTTTTCTGGCCATCCGATCTACTAAAAAATATACAACAATTACGGAAACAAGAAAAAGATGCGGTGTTAGTGGAGGCTGATATTGCCGGACTGCCATGCAGGCGTGCAACTGTTTTGCTTTCTGGAGGGGAGAGTGACACAGATGAAAAAGAATCCAAAAAATTACATTTCAAACGTTATGTACCAAGATCACAATTTCGTCGAGAATTGATCAAAGGTTCCATGCGTGTTCAAAAATGTAAAACGAGTGTTTGGTCAATATATCTAGAAAACCCACATTCCAGCAGATTTTTTACAAACAGAATAGGTTCTTTGTTTTATACTTTTCTTAAGTATTGCGAGTTTATTAGAGGAATTTTTCTAGAGTATACGGGAAAAATCTCAGAATTTGAACGTTTGGTTTATTACTCTTCTTTCGAAGATGTCCTTCTTACTATAGAAGAATTGGAAAACGAACCGACCGAAGGGGAAAAAATAGACGAACAAATAATGGAGGCCGAAAGAGCCTGGGAGGAGGAGTATACGTACGGTCAACCACTAAGGGCCGCGCTTCTAGGCGCCCAGGCAATTCTTAGAAAATATATTATATTCCCTTTATTGATAGTAGCGAAAAATATTGGCCGTATGTTATTATTGCAACGGCCTGAGTGGTCGCAAGATTTCAAAGAGTGGAAGAACGAGGTATATATAATACGTACCTATAACGGTATTCCATTCTCAACCGAAAAACTTCCTGAATACTGGTCAGAAGACGGTTTCCAGATAATGGCAGTATCTCCTTTCCGCCTAAAACCTTGGCACGACGGATATAGGCCTTTTGATCGAGACCCTTATCAAGGTGTTAATAAATTTGATAGTTATGATGAAGTTGGTCCTACAGAAAAAAAAGGGTCTTTTAATAATATTAAGCAATCAAATAATAATATTAAGCTATCACGTAAAAAGATAAGATTTGATGAGCGAGCACGCCAAGTATTTGCGCGAATAGGCCACGAATTTGAGCGAGCACGCCAAGTATTTGCGCGAATAGGCCACGAATTTGAGCAAGCACGCCAAGTATTTGCGCGAATAGGCCGCGAATTTGAGCGAGTACGTCAAAAACTGTATCCATTTCGTAAAGAGTATAAAATTAGTAGGAATAAGAAATTACGCAGAAATAAACTTCGGGAATCATATAAAAAACATCAGGAATTATATAAAAAGGGATTATATAAAGAACTTTGGGAATTACATAAAAAACTTTGGGAATTACATAAAAGGGAATTTTATAATATACTTCAGGAATTATATAAAAAACTTCAGGAATTATATAATACACTTCAGGAATTCTATAATATACTTCAGGAATTATATAAAGAATATAAGCAAGTCGATAATCAAGCTAAGGAAGCAACTAAAAAACTTCGGGAATTATATAAAAAAAAATAAAAAAAAAAGCTGAAAAAAAAAGCTGAAGAAAAAGCTGAAGAAAAAGATATTGAATTGCCGTCGTATAAGCCTCCTAGACATTCGTATCCTTCACTTAAGCTTCGTACTCGTATGTATACCGGAGATGGGTATACGTTTTATAGAACTTGGCGTAATGCTAATATGAGGAGGCAGACGGGTGGAGGTACCCCTGCTCTTCCTCCGTTGCCGGAGGAGGAGCCTCCTACATCTTTATCAAAAATTTTACAAAAAGGAATATTAATTATTGAAGGATATCCAGCGTCTATGTCTATAAATAATGGGAATTTTCTTATGTATCAAATGATAGGTATTTCACGGGCTCATAGGAGTAGACACAAAATTAATCAAAAAATATACAGATACATAGACAAAAACAATTCTGATTTGCTTATTCTTGAAAATATTTTATTACCTAGACGTCGTCGAGAATTGAGAATTCTAACTTGTTTCAACCCAAGGAATAATAAAGTTGTGGATAAAAACCCAGTATTTTACAATGGGAATAGGGTAAAAAACGGTAGTCAATTTTTTGATAAAAGCAAAGATCTTGATCGAGATAAAAAGAAACTTATCAAATTCAAATCCTTTCTTTGGCCGAATTATCGATTAGAAGATTTAGCTTGTATGAATCGTTATTGTATCCATACTAATAACGGCAGTCGTTTTAGTATGTTAAGAATACGTATGTATCCACGATTAAAAACTCATTTATGATACATTTATCTTATATATTCCTTATCGTCTAGTAGATAAATAGATGCGCACGCGCCTTGTCTTAGCGTCCAATTTCGATACATGATACTAATTCGATAACGTATCAATTAGATCCAGAAATGAATCAACAGAATTTTCTTTATTCGTTTTATCAAAATGAATAAAGAAAATTCTGATTATTATGTGTACCAGATAAAAATAGCTGGCATTATTATTACTGATCGGCAAAATTCCATATTTGGTAAAAAAAAAAGAAGTTTTAAATTTTATGACAAAAAAATCATTCATATCTGTTATTTCGCATGAAGAAAAAGAAGAAAACAGGGGGTCCGTTGAATTTCAAGTATTCCGTTTTAGCAATAAGATAGGAAGACTTACTTCACATTTGGAATTGCACAAAAAAGACTATTCATCTCAGAGAGGTCTACGAAAAATTCTAGGAAAACGGCAACGACTACTGGCTTATTTGTTAAAAAAAGATGGAGTACGCTATAAAGAATTAATCAGTCAATTGAACATTCGAAAGCTAAAATAAAAACACGTTAATTTGAAGAGTCGTTTTGAATTATTTGATTTATTAGATCTTGAATTTTGATGAACTTCTTTTTGTTTTCAGCAATTCATGGAAAACTGAATAATGAATCGGGGAAAACCTATGGCTGTACCAACTACAAGAAAAGACCTCATGATAGTCAATATGGGTCCTCACCATCCATCCATGCATGGCGTTCTCCGACTTATCCTTACTTTAGACGGTGAAGATGTTATTGACTGTGAACCAATATTGGGTTATTTACACAGAGGGATGGAAAAAATTGCGGAAAACCGAACAATTATACAATATCTGCCTTATGTAACACGTTGGGATTATTTAGCCACTATGTTCACCGAAGCAATAACGGTAAATGGGCCAGAACAATTGGGAAATATTCAAGTACCTAAGAGGGCTAGCTATATCAGAGTGATTATGCTGGAGTTAAGTCGTATAGCTTCTCATTTGTTATGGCTCGGCCCTTTTATGGCAGATATTGGCGCGCAGACCCCCTTCTTCTATATTTTCAGAGAAAGAGAATTGGTATATGATTTATTCGAAGCTGCCACCGGTATGAGAATGATGCATAATTATTTTCGTATCGGCGGAGTAGCTGCCGATCTACCTTATGGATGGATAGATAAATGTTTAGATTTTTGTGATTATTTTTTAACAGGGATTGCTGAATACCAAAAACTTATTACACGAAATCCTATTTTTTTAGAACGAGTTGAAGGAGTGGGCATTATTGGTGGAGAAGAGGCAATAAATTGGGGTTTATCGGGACCAATGCTACGAGCTTCCGGAATACAATGGGATCTTCGTAAAGTTGATCATTATGAGTGTTACGACGAATTTGATTGGGAAGTCCAATGGCAAAAAGAAGGAGATTCATTAGCTCGTTATTTAATACGAATCGGTGAAATGGCAGAATCCATCAAAATTATTCAACAGGCTCTAGAAGGAATTCCAGGGGGTCCCTATGAGAATTTAGAAATCCGACGCTTTAATAGAATAAAATATCCTGAATGGAATGATTTTGAATATCGATTCATTAGTAAAAAGCCATCCCCTGCTTTTGAATTGTCGAAACAAGAACTTTATGTAAGAGTCGAAGCCCCAAAGGGGGAATTGGGAATATTTTTGATAGGAGACCAGAGTGTTTTTCCTTGGAGATGGAAAATTCGTTCCCCGGGTTTTATCAATTTGCAAATTCTTCCTCAGTTAGTTAAAAAAATGAAATTGGCTGATATTATGACGATACTAGGTAGCATAGATATTATTATGGGAGAAGTTGATCGTTGAAATGATAATTGATACAACAGAAGTACAAGCTATCAAGTCTTTTTCCAGATTAGAATCCTTAAAAGAGGTTTATGAAACTATATGGATGCTTGTCCCTATTTTGATTCTCATATTGGGAATCACAACAGGTGTACTAGTAATTGTGTGGTTAGAAAGAGAAATATCCGCAGGTATACAACAACGTATTGGACCTGAATACGCCGGCCCTTTGGGAATTCTTCAAGCTCTAGCAGACGGGATAAAATTACTTTTGAAAGAGAACCTTCTTCCATCTAGGGGGGATACACGTTTATTTAGTATCGGACCCTCTATAGCAGTCATATCAATTCTACTAAGTTATTCAGTAATTCCTTTTGGCTATCGCCTTATTCTAGCCGATCTCAGTATTGGTGTTTTTTTATGGATTGCCGTTTCAAGTATTGCTCCAATTGGACTTCTTATGTCAGGATATGGATCAAATAATAAATATTCCTTTTTAGGTGGTCTACGGGCTGCTGCTCAATCAATTAGTTATGAAATACCATTAACTCTATGTGTGTTATCAACATCTCTACGTGTGATTCGTTGAGACATAAGTCTTCCTCCATTTCTTTTTAGGTTTCTAAGAATAAAAATTAAACGTATTAAATAGATATATCTTTCTTTCTTTTTTTATTCACTAGCCCGGATTGCTAAACTAAACTAGATAGTTAGATGAGTGAAAGAAAACAGCTTCGAAATTCGCAGTAAAAAATTTGAATCTCATTTCCTATGTACAAGGGTTAAACGAAAATAAACATAAGCAGTCAAGACTCTTTACCCCAAGATTGGTTAATAAGTCATCATGTCTTGAAGCGGGTTGAAAAGAACAACTCTATGGAGCTTTTACTATCTTTTGTATGTATTCCCATACATGAATTACCATAGAGATTGAGAAAAAATGAGTGGATGATTAGGAACACAAAAGTACACAAAGGATTCGTAATAGAGATTATGTAAGTTATTCGAAGAGACTTTTATACATAAAAGAAATACTAATTAGGGCTTTAAATTTGTAGAAACGATCAAGTAGTACTCCCAAAAATGAAATTCCGATCCAGAGTATGATCCTATCCACCGATTATATGAATAACTATCAGTAACGAAGTAATCCTTTACCCTTTCTTTCTTTTATTTAGGTTTAATATAAAAGTAAAGTAAAGGAACGAAAAGAAAGTATGGAATTGCAAAAAAAATCTTTTTTATCTGATATCCATATTAATGGAAATGAAATTTTTGTCATGTCATAAATAATGAATGTTTAATTCTTTTTTTTTCGGAATCGAAAAAAAAAGTGAACTATTTATTGATATTGGTAATAAAGAGTATTTTTTTTGAAGGATCTAAGTTATTACTCAATAAAAAAATTGAAATTCTTAAACTTAAAGTAAGGGATAAGATCAATTCCGAAGCACTTTTTTTATAGTATAGCAGACAGAATTCCATTAGTCTAATTCAGGAACTTTCGATTGATTTTAACTTTATCTATCCTACAAGTATATCAAGATTAAATAAAGAATATCTAATCAGTCCCTAGATTTATTTATGGCTCTCGAGGAGCCGTATGAGGTGAAAATCTCATGTACGGTTCTGGAATAGCGATGATAAGAGTGATCTTATCATCGACTATGATTATCTAACAGTTCAAGTACAGTTGATATAGTTGAGGCGCAGTCAAAATATGGTTTTTGGGGATGGAATTTGTGGCGGCAACCTATAGGGTTTATTGTTTTTATAATTTCTTCTCTAGCCGAATGCGAGAGATTGCCTTTTGATTTACCAGAAGCAGAAGAAGAATTAGTAGCAGGTTATCAAACCGAATATTCGGGTATCAAATTTGGTTTATTTTATGTTGCTTCCTATTTAAATCTACTAGTCTCTTCACTATTTGTAACAGTTCTTTACTTGGGTGGTTGGAATCTCTCTATTCCATACATATTGATTCCTGAGTTTTTGGAAATAAATAAAGCGTATGGAGTCTTTGGAACAACAATTGGTATTTTCATTACATTAGCGAAAACTTTTTTGTTCTTGTTCATTCCTATCACAACAAGGTGGACTTTACCTAGACTGAGAATGGACCAATTATTAAATCTTGGATGGAAATTTCTTTTACCTATTTCTTTAGGTAATCTATTATTAACAACTTCTTCCCAACTCCTTTCATTATAAATTTATATAAAAAAATCGAATAGAATATTTGATATTCACTATAATTCAAATTCAAATATTCAAATTCAATTCACAACTTGTATCAAACAAGAGAAAGAAACAAAATCCAATTTATTATTGATATTTACTATATGTTCCCTATGGTAACTGGGTTCATCAATTATGGTCAACAAGCAGTACGGGCGGCAAGGTACATTGGTCAAAGTTTTATGATTACCCTATCTCATGCCAACCGTTTACCCGTAACTATTCAATACCCTTATGAAAAATTGATCACATCGGAGCGTTTTCGTGGTCGAATACACTTTGAATTTGATAAATGCATTGCTTGTGAAGTATGTGTTCGTGTATGTCCTATAGATCTACCTGCTGTTGATTGGAAATTGGAAACGGATATTCGAAAGAAACGATTGTTTAATTACAGCATTGATTTCGGAATCTGTATATTTTGTGGTAATTGTGTTGAGTATTGCCCAACAAATTGTTTATCAATGACTGAAGAATATGAGCTTTCTACTTATGATCGTCACGAATTAAATTATAATCAAATTGCTCTGGGTCGTTTACCAATATCAATAACGGATGATTACACAATTCGAACAATTTTGAATTCGCCTCAAACAAAAGAGAAATCTCATAACAAATGAGAAATCTTGTGATGGAAGAAATTACTAAGGTTCTTTTATTTAATTTTAAATTAAAATTCAAAAAGTTGATTTTTTTATTTTGGTCAAAAATTACAAACCCCGACTATTCTATTCACTATTCTATTGATTGATGAAAATCACAACTTAATTTGTATTGAAAATCTGTTTACTGTAATGATTTCCAATAGTTTTAGTTTCGAACGACTCTTTCAGATAAAAAAAGAATGCGATGGGTCCAATAACTTTAATATGTATATCAAATTAGGATTTCATTTAATTAGCAATAATTAGTAGCGCATGAACTTCTTTTTTCCTGTCCAAGTCAATAAGATCATGAAAAATTCCTATTTTTTTATCTCTTATTTTACATATAATGGATTTAACTGGAGCAATACATGATTTTCTTTTAGTCTTTCTGGGGTCAGGTCTTATATTAGGGGGTCTCGGAGTGGTATTATTTACCAATCCTATTTTTTCTGCCTTTTCACTGGGATTGGTTCTTGTTTGTATATCTTTATTTTATATTCTAGCAAACTCGCATTTTGTAGCTTCTGCACAACTCCTTATTTATGTAGGAGCTATAAATGTTTTAATAATATTTGCTGTAATGTTCATGAGTGGGCCAGAATATGGCAAAGATTTTCATCTTTGGACTGTTGGGGATGGGGCTATTTCGTTGGTTTGTACAAGTCTTTTTGTTTCATTAATTATTACTATTCTAAATACGTCATGGTATGGGATTATTTGGACTACAAGATTAAACCAGATTCTAGAACAAGATTTGATAAATACTAGTCAACAAATTGGAATTCATTTATCAACAGATTTTTTTCTTCCATTTGAACTCATTTCAATAATTCTTTTAGTTGCTTTAATAGGTGCAATTTCTGTGGCTCGCCAATAAGTCAATAATTTATTTTTAAAACTAGCAATCCAAATAAAAATGAAATTTTATCCTATTCATTTCCATTCAATTTTATTCGAATTGATGCATAAAACGGAAATACTTTATAGATAGTTAGATTTATTAACAAACAAACTATTTCTTTATTCATCCATTTGAACCTTTCGTTTCGGAAAAAAAAAAATATTGCATTGAATTAACTCCTACAATCTAGACGATTGACTAAAAATGAGCTATTATGATTTAAAAGAAGCCGCTATGGTGAAATTGGTAGACACGCTGCTCTTAGGAAGCAGTGCGAGAGCATCTCGGTTCGAGTCCGAGTAGCGGCATGCCATCGTACAAATTAACAAAAGGATTCAATAGTTCTATAATGAATAATGAAATGAATTTCATTTATTATTTCCTTTTACTAAAATTGCAATTGAAGGATTTCTTTTTTTTTTTATGATATTTTCGACTTTAGAGCATATTTTAACTCATATTTCCTTTTCAATGGTTTCCATTGTAATTATACTTCAGTTGATAACTTTATTAGTCAATGAGATAGTAGGACTATATGATTCATTTGAAAGGGGCATGATAATTACTTTTTTCTGTCTAACGGGGTTATTAGTTACTCGTTGGATTTATTGGAAACATTTCCCATTAAGTGATCTATATGAATCATTAATCTTCCTTTCTTGGAGTTTCTACATTATTCATATGATTCTTTATTTTAAAAAACAGAAAAAAAATCTAAGTGCAATAACCGCGCCAAGTGCTATTTTTACCCAAGGGTTTGCTACTTCTGGACTCTTAACGGAAATGCATCGATCCGCAATATTAGTACCCTCCCTCCAATCTCATTGGTTAATGATGCATGTAAGTATGATGGTCTTGGGTTATGCAGCTCTTTTATGCGGATCATTATTATCAATAACACTTTTAATCATTACATTTCAAAAAGAAATAAAAAAAGATATAATAAGGATTTTTGATAAAAGAAAACATTTATTAAATGATTCATCTTTCTTCGGTGAGATTCAATACATGAATGAAAAAGGCAATATTTTACAAAGCACTTCTCCCCTTTCGGTTCGGAATTATTACAAGTCTCAGTTGATTGAACAACTGGATTTTTGGGGTTATCGTGTTATTAGTCTAGGATTTTTCTTTTTAACCACAGGTATTCTTTCAGGAGCAGTATGGGCCAATGAGGCATGGGGATCGTATTGGAATTGGGACCCAAAGGAAACTTGGGCGTTTATTACTTGGACCCTATTTGCTATTTATTTACATGTTAGAACAAATAAAAATTTGCAGAGTGCCGATTCTGCAATTGTGGCTTTTATAGGCTTTCTTATAATTTGGATATGTTATTTTGGGGTCAATCTATTAGGAATAGGGCTACATAGTTATGGTTCATTTACATTAACGCTTAATTAAATTGAAGAAAGGAACTTGCGAATCTAAACATAGGACAAGGCCTAAGCAAGTTTCTTATAAACATTTAAAGAAAGTTTTAAATGGTTCTCGCAAACGTCAAACATGACTGATTATAATTTCAATTCGGTCTGGCCTTTCTTCTTCTTGACTTTATGTAAAGAAGAAGAAAGACTTTTTTTTTTCATTTTTTTTTCTTTTATTTAATGAAATGAAAGGAAAGCTATCTATAAAAAAAATTGGATAGAACAGCTTCCGCCTTCTCCACTGATAGTGAGAGAGCGAAATCCGGGTAAACGCCAATACCTATTACTGGTAGAAAGATAGAAGTCGAAACAAATAACTCGCGCGGTCCAGAATCAAAAAAATAAGAGTTTGGAATATTAAATAACTTATATCCATAGAACATTTGACGTGACATAGATAATGAATAAATAGGAGTTAATATCATTCCAATTGCCATTCCAAAAAAAATTAGTATTTTGGGTAGTAAAAGATATTTTTGGCTGGTAATTATTCCACAAAATACTATTAATTCTGCAATGAAACCACTCATGCCCGGTAACGCAAGGGATGCCAGCGAAAAGCTACTGAAAAGTGTGAATATTTTTGGCATTGGAATAGCTATTCCGCCCATTTCGTCGAGATAAACAAGACATATTCTATCGTAACTAGTTCCTGCTAAGAAAAAAAGTGCAGCACCAATAAAGCCATGAGATATTATTTGTAAAATGGCTCCATTAAGTCCCGTATCGGTTATAGAACTAATTCCTATAATTATGAAACCCATGTGAGATACAGAGGAATAGGCTATTCTTTTTTTTAAATTACGTTGCCCAAGAGATGTTGAAGCTGCATAGATTATTTGTATTGTGCCTATTATTATCAACCAGGGAGAAAATTTAAAATGAGCATGAGGTAATAGTTCCATATTGATACGAACCAATCCATACGCTCCCATTTTTAATAAGATTCCGGCTAGAAGCATACAAGTACTGTAATGTGCTTCTCCATGGGTATCTGATAACCATGTATGTAAAGGAATAATCGATAATTTGACAGCAAAAGCAATAAAAAATCCAATATAGAATATTATTTCTAATGCCAGAGGATACGATTGATTAACTAATGTTTCAAAATTTAATGTTGGTTCATTGGAACCATATAAACCAAGACCCAGAGCTCCCAGCAATAGGAAAATGGAACCCCCTGCGGTATACAAAATAAACTTAGTAGCTGAATAGAGACGTTTCTTTCCTCCCCACATAGATAAAAGTAGATAAACAGGAATTAATTCTAATTCCCACATTATGAAAAAAAGTAAAAGGTCTCGGGACGAAAACGATCCTATTTGGCCACTGTACATTGCTAACATCATGAAATAGAATAATCGAGAATTTCGAGTAACCGGCCAAGCCGCTAACGTAGCTAAAGTAGTGATGAATCCCGTCAGTAAAATGGGCCCTATCGAAAGTCCATCTATTCCTAATCTCCAGTGAAAATCAAAAAAATTGATCCATTTATAATCTTCTGCCAGTTGGATTAATGGATCGTCTGGTTGGAAATGATAACAGAATGCGTAGGTTGTTATAAGGAGCTCTAGCATTGAAATACATACTGTATACCACCGGATAACCTTATTTCCTCTATGAGGAAGAAAGAAAATTAAAGAACCTGCAAATATGGGCAAAACTACAATTGTAGTTAACCAAGGAAAATAATTCATGGTAAAGACAAGATACACTTGATCCAAACAAAACCCGTACCCTAACTATAGTTAGGGTACGGGTTTTTGTCGGTAAAAAAAATCCAAATAGAATGGATTCAAGTGGAGTTTTCTGAAACGTATCAATAAGCTAGACCCATACTGCGGGTTGTTTCAGGCCCTAGATAAACTCGAACACTTAAAAAATCGGTTGGACAGGCAGACTCACATCTCTTACAACCAACACAGTCCTCTGTTCTCGGAGCAGAGGCTATTTGTTTAGCCTTACATCCATCCCAAGGTATCATTTCTAATACATCCGTAGGACAAGCTCGTACGCATTGAGTACATCCTATACATGTATCATAAATCTTTACTGAATGTGACATTGAATCTATAATTTTTTTAACTTCATTAAATTTCGATCTAGTTCTAGTTAAAGTAAATGAATCAAATATTCAAATACCAGACGAATCAATGATTTACCAGAATTTTTGAATTAATCTACTTCTGGGTTGGATCGGCTTATTAGAAAAAAAAAAGAGGTCCAAAATACTTTATATTTTTTACATTTTTGAAAGTATGATTATACCTTAGGGTACCATACTTAGTAATCTAATTTGAATTGATGACTATTAAATTTTAAATTTCTATAATTCTAATATATCCATAATCCGAATATAATAGAATTAAAAAAAAAAAAACAACTACTTATTCAATAAATTCGATTGATCGATACGAGTTGATTTTCTGTTACAATAAATTGAGGAAACAATAGCCAGTCCAATAGCTGCTTCAGCGGCTGCAATCGCTATAACAAAAATTGCGAAAATGTTTCCTTTTAATTGGCGACTATCAAAAAAATCAGAAAATGTTACAAAATTTAGATTAACTGCATTTAATAGAAGTTCAAGACACATAAGAGCCTGAACCAAATTTCGGCTCGTGGATAATCCGTAGATTCCTATAGAAAATAAATAGGCACTCAAAACAAGTACATGTTCGAGCATCATTAACCAACTCCTTATCAATCTCGATTCTTTTCAATATGAACAATAATTAAACCGATTTTATTGACTAGAATATAAGAAGTTCGAATAGAGGAGTTTAATTTTAGAATAAAGAAATAGTTTGTTTGTTAATAAATCTAACTATCTATAAAGTATTTCCGTTTTATGCATCAATTCGAATAAAATTGAATGGAAATGAATAGGATAAAATTTCATTTTTATTTGGATTGCTAGTTTTAAAAATAAATTATTGACTTATTGGCGAGCCACAGAAATTGCACCTATTAAAGCAACTAAAAGAATTATTGAAATGAGTTCAAATGGAAGAAAAAAATCTGTTGATAAATGAATTCCAATTTGTTGACTAGTATTTATCAAATCTTGTTCTAGAATCTGGTTTAATCTTGTAGTCCAAATAATCCCATACCATGACGTATTTAGAATAGTAATAATTAATGAAACAAAAAGACTTGTACAAACCAACGAAATAGCCCCATCCCCAACAGTCCAAAGATGAAAATCTTTGCCATATTCTGGCCCACTCATGAACATTACAGCAAATATTATTAAAACATTTATAGCTCCTACATAAATAAGGAGTTGTGCAGAAGCTACAAAATGCGAGTTTGCTAGAATATAAAATAAAGATATACAAACAAGAACCAATCCCAGTGAAAAGGCAGAAAAAATAGGATTGGTAAATAATACCACTCCGAGACCCCCTAATATAAGACCTGACCCCAGAAAGACTAAAAGAAAATCATGTATTGCTCCAGTTAAATCCATTATATGTAAAATAAGAGATAAAAAAATAGGAATTTTTCATGATCTTATTGACTTGGACAGGAAAAAAGAAGTTCATGCGCTACTAATTATTGCTAATTAAATGAAATCCTAATTTGATATACATATTAAAGTTATTGGACCCATCGCATTCTTTTTTTATCTGAAAGAGTCGTTCGAAACTAAAACTATTGGAAATCATTACAGTAAACAGATTTTCAATACAAATTAAGTTGTGATTTTCATCAATCAATAGAATAGTGAATAGAATAGTCGGGGTTTGTAATTTTTGACCAAAATAAAAAAATCAACTTTTTGAATTTTAATTTAAAATTAAATAAAAGAACCTTAGTAATTTCTTCCATCACAAGATTTCTCATTTGTTATGAGATTTCTCTTTTGTTTGAGGCGAATTCAAAATTGTTCGAATTGTGTAATCATCCGTTATTGATATTGGTAAACGACCCAGAGCAATTTGATTATAATTTAATTCGTGACGATCATAAGTAGAAAGCTCATATTCTTCAGTCATTGATAAACAATTTGTTGGGCAATACTCAACACAATTACCACAAAATATACAGATTCCGAAATCAATGCTGTAATTAAACAATCGTTTCTTTCGAATATCCGTTTCCAATTTCCAATCAACAGCAGGTAGATCTATAGGACATACACGAACACATACTTCACAAGCAATGCATTTATCAAATTCAAAGTGTATTCGACCACGAAAACGCTCCGATGTGATCAATTTTTCATAAGGGTATTGAATAGTTACGGGTAAACGGTTGGCATGAGATAGGGTAATCATAAAACTTTGACCAATGTACCTTGCCGCCCGTACTGCTTGTTGACCATAATTGATGAACCCAGTTACCATAGGGAACATATAGTAAATATCAATAATAAATTGGATTTTGTTTCTTTCTCTTGTTTGATACAAGTTGTGAATTGAATTTGAATATTTGAATTTGAATTATAGTGAATATCAAATATTCTATTCGATTTTTTTATATAAATTTATAATGAAAGGAGTTGGGAAGAAGTTGTTAATAATAGATTACCTAAAGAAATAGGTAAAAGAAATTTCCATCCAAGATTTAATAATTGGTCCATTCTCAGTCTAGGTAAAGTCCACCTTGTTGTGATAGGAATGAACAAGAACAAAAAAGTTTTCGCTAATGTAATGAAAATACCAATTGTTGTTCCAAAGACTCCATACGCTTTATTTATTTCCAAAAACTCAGGAATCAATATGTATGGAATAGAGAGATTCCAACCACCCAAGTAAAGAACTGTTACAAATAGTGAAGAGACTAGTAGATTTAAATAGGAAGCAACATAAAATAAACCAAATTTGATACCCGAATATTCGGTTTGATAACCTGCTACTAATTCTTCTTCTGCTTCTGGTAAATCAAAAGGCAATCTCTCGCATTCGGCTAGAGAAGAAATTATAAAAACAATAAACCCTATAGGTTGCCGCCACAAATTCCATCCCCAAAAACCATATTTTGACTGCGCCTCAACTATATCAACTGTACTTGAACTGTTAGATAATCATAGTCGATGATAAGATCACTCTTATCATCGCTATTCCAGAACCGTACATGAGATTTTCACCTCATACGGCTCCTCGAGAGCCATAAATAAATCTAGGGACTGATTAGATATTCTTTATTTAATCTTGATATACTTGTAGGATAGATAAAGTTAAAATCAATCGAAAGTTCCTGAATTAGACTAATGGAATTCTGTCTGCTATACTATAAAAAAAGTGCTTCGGAATTGATCTTATCCCTTACTTTAAGTTTAAGAATTTCAATTTTTTTATTGAGTAATAACTTAGATCCTTCAAAAAAAATACTCTTTATTACCAATATCAATAAATAGTTCACTTTTTTTTTCGATTCCGAAAAAAAAAGAATTAAACATTCATTATTTATGACATGACAAAAATTTCATTTCCATTAATATGGATATCAGATAAAAAAGATTTTTTTTGCAATTCCATACTTTCTTTTCGTTCCTTTACTTTACTTTTATATTAAACCTAAATAAAAGAAAGAAAGGGTAAAGGATTACTTCGTTACTGATAGTTATTCATATAATCGGTGGATAGGATCATACTCTGGATCGGAATTTCATTTTTGGGAGTACTACTTGATCGTTTCTACAAATTTAAAGCCCTAATTAGTATTTCTTTTATGTATAAAAGTCTCTTCGAATAACTTACATAATCTCTATTACGAATCCTTTGTGTACTTTTGTGTTCCTAATCATCCACTCATTTTTTCTCAATCTCTATGGTAATTCATGTATGGGAATACATACAAAAGATAGTAAAAGCTCCATAGAGTTGTTCTTTTCAACCCGCTTCAAGACATGATGACTTATTAACCAATCTTGGGGTAAAGAGTCTTGACTGCTTATGTTTATTTTCGTTTAACCCTTGTACATAGGAAATGAGATTCAAATTTTTTACTGCGAATTTCGAAGCTGTTTTCTTTCACTCATCTAACTATCTAGTTTAGTTTAGCAATCCGGGCTAGTGAATAAAAAAAGAAAGAAAGATATATCTATTTAATACGTTTAATTTTTATTCTTAGAAACCTAAAAAGAAATGGAGGAAGACTTATGTCTCAACGAATCACACGTAGAGATGTTGATAACACACATAGAGTTAATGGTATTTCATAACTAATTGATTGAGCAGCAGCCCGTAGACCACCTAAAAAGGAATATTTATTATTTGATCCATATCCTGACATAAGAAGTCCAATTGGAGCAATACTTGAAACGGCAATCCATAAAAAAACACCAATACTGAGATCGGCTAGAATAAGGCGATAGCCAAAAGGAATTACTGAATAACTTAGTAGAATTGATATGACTGCTATAGAGGGTCCGATACTAAATAAACGTGTATCCCCCCTAGATGGAAGAAGGTTCTCTTTCAAAAGTAATTTTATCCCGTCTGCTAGAGCTTGAAGAATTCCCAAAGGGCCGGCGTATTCAGGTCCAATACGTTGTTGTATACCTGCGGATATTTCTCTTTCTAACCACACAATTACTAGTACACCTGTTGTGATTCCCAATATGAGAATCAAAATAGGGACAAGCATCCATATAGTTTCATAAACCTCTTTTAAGGATTCTAATCTGGAAAAAGACTTGATAGCTTGTACTTCTGTTGTATCAATTATCATTTCAACGATCAACTTCTCCCATAATAATATCTATGCTACCTAGTATCGTCATAATATCAGCCAATTTCATTTTTTTAACTAACTGAGGAAGAATTTGCAAATTGATAAAACCCGGGGAACGAATTTTCCATCTCCAAGGAAAAACACTCTGGTCTCCTATCAAAAATATTCCCAATTCCCCCTTTGGGGCTTCGACTCTTACATAAAGTTCTTGTTTCGACAATTCAAAAGCAGGGGATGGCTTTTTACTAATGAATCGATATTCAAAATCATTCCATTCAGGATATTTTATTCTATTAAAGCGTCGGATTTCTAAATTCTCATAGGGACCCCCTGGAATTCCTTCTAGAGCCTGTTGAATAATTTTGATGGATTCTGCCATTTCACCGATTCGTATTAAATAACGAGCTAATGAATCTCCTTCTTTTTGCCATTGGACTTCCCAATCAAATTCGTCGTAACACTCATAATGATCAACTTTACGAAGATCCCATTGTATTCCGGAAGCTCGTAGCATTGGTCCCGATAAACCCCAATTTATTGCCTCTTCTCCACCAATAATGCCCACTCCTTCAACTCGTTCTAAAAAAATAGGATTTCGTGTAATAAGTTTTTGGTATTCAGCAATCCCTGTTAAAAAATAATCACAAAAATCTAAACATTTATCTATCCATCCATAAGGTAGATCGGCAGCTACTCCGCCGATACGAAAATAATTATGCATCATTCTCATACCGGTGGCAGCTTCGAATAAATCATATACCAATTCTCTTTCTCTGAAAATATAGAAGAAGGGGGTCTGCGCGCCAATATCTGCCATAAAAGGGCCGAGCCATAACAAATGAGAAGCTATACGACTTAACTCCAGCATAATCACTCTGATATAGCTAGCCCTCTTAGGTACTTGAATATTTCCCAATTGTTCTGGCCCATTTACCGTTATTGCTTCGGTGAACATAGTGGCTAAATAATCCCAACGTGTTACATAAGGCAGATATTGTATAATTGTTCGGTTTTCCGCAATTTTTTCCATCCCTCTGTGTAAATAACCCAATATTGGTTCACAGTCAATAACATCTTCACCGTCTAAAGTAAGGATAAGTCGGAGAACGCCATGCATGGATGGATGGTGAGGACCCATATTGACTATCATGAGGTCTTTTCTTGTAGTTGGTACAGCCATAGGTTTTCCCCGATTCATTATTCAGTTTTCCATGAATTGCTGAAAACAAAAAGAAGTTCATCAAAATTCAAGATCTAATAAATCAAATAATTCAAAACGACTCTTCAAATTAACGTGTTTTTATTTTAGCTTTCGAATGTTCAATTGACTGATTAATTCTTTATAGCGTACTCCATCTTTTTTTAACAAATAAGCCAGTAGTCGTTGCCGTTTTCCTAGAATTTTTCGTAGACCTCTCTGAGATGAATAGTCTTTTTTGTGCAATTCCAAATGTGAAGTAAGTCTTCCTATCTTATTGCTAAAACGGAATACTTGAAATTCAACGGACCCCCTGTTTTCTTCTTTTTCTTCATGCGAAATAACAGATATGAATGATTTTTTTGTCATAAAATTTAAAACTTCTTTTTTTTTTACCAAATATGGAATTTTGCCGATCAGTAATAATAATGCCAGCTATTTTTATCTGGTACACATAATAATCAGAATTTTCTTTATTCATTTTGATAAAACGAATAAAGAAAATTCTGTTGATTCATTTCTGGATCTAATTGATACGTTATCGAATTAGTATCATGTATCGAAATTGGACGCTAAGACAAGGCGCGTGCGCATCTATTTATCTACTAGACGATAAGGAATATATAAGATAAATGTATCATAAATGAGTTTTTAATCGTGGATACATACGTATTCTTAACATACTAAAACGACTGCCGTTATTAGTATGGATACAATAACGATTCATACAAGCTAAATCTTCTAATCGATAATTCGGCCAAAGAAAGGATTTGAATTTGATAAGTTTCTTTTTATCTCGATCAAGATCTTTGCTTTTATCAAAAAATTGACTACCGTTTTTTACCCTATTCCCATTGTAAAATACTGGGTTTTTATCCACAACTTTATTATTCCTTGGGTTGAAACAAGTTAGAATTCTCAATTCTCGACGACGTCTAGGTAATAAAATATTTTCAAGAATAAGCAAATCAGAATTGTTTTTGTCTATGTATCTGTATATTTTTTGATTAATTTTGTGTCTACTCCTATGAGCCCGTGAAATACCTATCATTTGATACATAAGAAAATTCCCATTATTTATAGACATAGACGCTGGATATCCTTCAATAATTAATATTCCTTTTTGTAAAATTTTTGATAAAGATGTAGGAGGCTCCTCCTCCGGCAACGGAGGAAGAGCAGGGGTACCTCCACCCGTCTGCCTCCTCATATTAGCATTACGCCAAGTTCTATAAAACGTATACCCATCTCCGGTATACATACGAGTACGAAGCTTAAGTGAAGGATACGAATGTCTAGGAGGCTTATACGACGGCAATTCAATATCTTTTTCTTCAGCTTTTTCTTCAGCTTTTTTTTTCAGCTTTTTTTTTTATTTTTTTTTATATAATTCCCGAAGTTTTTTAGTTGCTTCCTTAGCTTGATTATCGACTTGCTTATATTCTTTATATAATTCCTGAAGTATATTATAGAATTCCTGAAGTGTATTATATAATTCCTGAAGTTTTTTATATAATTCCTGAAGTATATTATAAAATTCCCTTTTATGTAATTCCCAAAGTTTTTTATGTAATTCCCAAAGTTCTTTATATAATCCCTTTTTATATAATTCCTGATGTTTTTTATATGATTCCCGAAGTTTATTTCTGCGTAATTTCTTATTCCTACTAATTTTATACTCTTTACGAAATGGATACAGTTTTTGACGTACTCGCTCAAATTCGCGGCCTATTCGCGCAAATACTTGGCGTGCTTGCTCAAATTCGTGGCCTATTCGCGCAAATACTTGGCGTGCTCGCTCAAATTCGTGGCCTATTCGCGCAAATACTTGGCGTGCTCGCTCATCAAATCTTATCTTTTTACGTGATAGCTTAATATTATTATTTGATTGCTTAATATTATTAAAAGACCCTTTTTTTTCTGTAGGACCAACTTCATCATAACTATCAAATTTATTAACACCTTGATAAGGGTCTCGATCAAAAGGCCTATATCCGTCGTGCCAAGGTTTTAGGCGGAAAGGAGATACTGCCATTATCTGGAAACCGTCTTCTGACCAGTATTCAGGAAGTTTTTCGGTTGAGAATGGAATACCGTTATAGGTACGTATTATATATACCTCGTTCTTCCACTCTTTGAAATCTTGCGACCACTCAGGCCGTTGCAATAATAACATACGGCCAATATTTTTCGCTACTATCAATAAAGGGAATATAATATATTTTCTAAGAATTGCCTGGGCGCCTAGAAGCGCGGCCCTTAGTGGTTGACCGTACGTATACTCCTCCTCCCAGGCTCTTTCGGCCTCCATTATTTGTTCGTCTATTTTTTCCCCTTCGGTCGGTTCGTTTTCCAATTCTTCTATAGTAAGAAGGACATCTTCGAAAGAAGAGTAATAAACCAAACGTTCAAATTCTGAGATTTTTCCCGTATACTCTAGAAAAATTCCTCTAATAAACTCGCAATACTTAAGAAAAGTATAAAACAAAGAACCTATTCTGTTTGTAAAAAATCTGCTGGAATGTGGGTTTTCTAGATATATTGACCAAACACTCGTTTTACATTTTTGAACACGCATGGAACCTTTGATCAATTCTCGACGAAATTGTGATCTTGGTACATAACGTTTGAAATGTAATTTTTTGGATTCTTTTTCATCTGTGTCACTCTCCCCTCCAGAAAGCAAAACAGTTGCACGCCTGCATGGCAGTCCGGCAATATCAGCCTCCACTAACACCGCATCTTTTTCTTGTTTCCGTAATTGTTGTATATTTTTTAGTAGATCGGATGGCCAGAAAAGAGTTTTTTTCTGGATTTCTTTTATTTTTCCCTCCCTTTCAATAAAATTTTGATGAAACCCTTTACTTTGAGCCAAGGAATCGTTTATAAAAGACATGAAATACCTAAATTCTGCTATAATTATCGCGTCGGGTCTACATTTTTCTAGGTACCTTTCATTATTTTTTATAAGTTGAGCTTCGGGTGGAAGAAAGAAGAGGTCAGTTAATCTTTTGAAGGGTGTGGGTGCAGGCGGCTTTTTGGGGTGTCCACGAGAGGATCCCCTTAAGGGGGGATCAGATGTTTTTTGGAAATATTGTATTTTATCTTTTTTTTTATCGGCTAATCGAGTTTTTTTTTCCAATACATTTATCTCTTTAAGCCCTTTTCTGTCTAAAACTGCAATTTTTTTAGAAAATTCAGTGCTTAAGCTGTTCTTTTTTTGTTCATTGGTACGAATCCCATAATTGTACAGTTCATCAGATGATAATTTTTCTGTTGTAGACAAAGAAGTCTTTTTTTGTATCATTTCCGAGAAAGCGGCTAAACTAGGTGGATGTGAAAAAGAAATTCTTTTTTTTCCATCATTTTGATCAGAAGTTGGGATTTTTTTATAGAATGCTTCTTTAAAAACTTTAAAAAGTTTAAAAGAAGGCTCTTCTTTGGTAAATTCCCCTTCTTTCGCTAGGCCTATTCTATAAAAATATTCTTCAGCTTTTTTTCGATCTATTTCCACTTCGGCTTCTTTCGGTTTATAAGTCAAAATAGGTAACGGCATTTTGTTAAAAATGAGTAGACATGTAAAAAATACGAGAATACCGCCGATTAGACCAAAAGAATTTCTCAAATCGAAGATCAAATTCTGATAAAATCGAAACACATAGAAAAGGTACTTTTTAGATCTAAGGGGCTTAGTCGGTCTAACCAAATAATTTTGCTGTATCCATACTAATACGAATCTAACCGATTTCATGAATAAAATGTGACCAATTAACCAACCAACAAAACTACTTGTTAAAAATAATATCTTGTTGTTGTATCGAAACATATAAACGTTGAGTAATCTGAAAAACATTGTACTTGGGAAAAAAAAGAAATGGCTCAATAATTGAAAAAAGAGATTATTCAGGAATATACATTGAATGCTGAGATTACGCGCACGCATTGAATTTTTGCGAGTAGGTCCATCATCAACAAAAAAGTCTTCGTAACTGTACCACATGTAATGAAGGTAAAGATAAGGTACAGTTATGAAAGTTATTGTACGAGGCCTACTCAATACTAGGCGCAGAGGCCTATAATAGATCGATATGAACATCAGGAGCTGTCCTATCATAAAACCAGTTGATGCGGCTACCTCCTTCTCGATTGCTTCTTCTTCTCCTTCTTCTATAACCCGAAAATGAGCTTGGAGAAGTAAGAGATAAGAAGGGCCTATGGATAATGTGGTCAGAAATCCATAATAGAGTCCGACCACAACGACCGAATTCATTAGCTTCATAGCCAGAGATGCGGAATTACCTAGTAGAAAAGATGGAAAAATCATATAAAACTCCTTTTTTTTTGTTTCAAATTTTTTGATTCCTACTATAGTAGAATCGTTTTACTTTGTTTACTATAAGATGCATCATCGTTCTAATTTGTTATAAGATTTTTTTGGGTTAGGCCGACTTCTATTGTTCGTATTTCGATTGTTCGTATTCGACGAAGATTTTTTTTATTTTTTTTTTCTATAAACAAAGTCGAATTCCCGGAATAAAGAGATTTTGCTATTGAAAAAGCTTTTAACGCTGCCCAATATCCCTTTTTTTTCCAAAAATTTTTACGAATATGCTTTTTGGAAATAGAAGTACGTTTTTTTGGAACTGCCATTTAAAATGGATTACTCATTGTTGTAGTTGGATGTGAAAAACATCTATTGGTCAAACGAATCTTTGTTTACTATTCAATATCCATGTATTTTTTAGATTCTATACCATATCTAACTAAAAATATATGAAATATATATATATATATATATTAAAATTCCCTAAAATATTCAATTAGGAGAAACAAAATTTTCTATGGAGTATAATATTTATTTATAATTTAAAATACTTCGTGCGAAATTGATGAATAAATTTAATAAAAATTAAATAATTAATCAAAATTTCTACTTATACTTAAGATCTCTATATATTTTGTATATTTTTGCTGTATTTCATTTAATTTACATGTGCATATTAAGCCACATCGAAAAATTTAAGTTAGCAAATCTTAATTGAAAAGCTTGAATTTTTTCTTTTTTTTTCGAAAATCTAAATAAATCGAATTTCCAATTTTCAAATTGAAATGATATCCATAATTTAATCCCATAAATTAATTTGTTTAAAGAATCCATAATTTGAGACATTTTAGTGATTTTTTTTTATTCTATGTTATGGTAAAGTAGTAAAGTAAAGTAAGAGGTATCATATCCTTTTTTTCTATAAACTATATAAAATATATAACTATAAAAAAAAAAGAATATTTTTCTATGTTTTTTTGTTTTTCGTTTGGAACGGAAGACAATCAAATAATTTTTCGTAAAACCAGTTAATAATTATGAATAAACTACTGAATAAACTTATTAAAATAACTAGTTCCTAGTTTTTTGTATTACTTATTTTTTTATTAGATTGTTTATTAGATTTTTAGTAGATCTTCTGATTCATACTATTTTTTAGTCTAATTTTTTTATCTTTATTATATATATTATAAATAACTTAACTGTAAATGAAAGTAGAATTTTTTTTGATTCCTACTTCAGAGACTTCAACATTTTACATTTACTTAAATAATTAAGGATTTACTTTTACTAACAAATTAATTATTTGACCAATTAGAACTTCTTGGTTTGAATATTAAAATAAAAAATGTTTAATAATATTAATTAAAAATTTTATTTAATATAAAATAGTAAATTAACAAATTCTATTTTTTTAAGTTATGTAAAATAAAAACTTGATTTTTTTTATTGGCTTCTTTCAATTCAAAAGAGGCAAGAACCGGCGAATCGTAAACAAAAAATAAAATTTAAATAAAAAATTTAGATATTTGATTATGGAACATATATACCAATATGCATGGATCATACCCTTCACTCCACTTCCGGTTCCTTTGTTAATAGGAGTGGGACTTCTCCTTTTTCCGACGACAACAAAAAATCTTCGGCGTATTTGGGCTTTTTCTAGTATTTTGTTGTTAAGTATAGTTATGATTTTCTCGATGAAGCTGTCTATTCAGCAAATAAATAGCAATTCTATTTATCAATATGTATGGTCTTGGACTATTAATAATGATTTTTCTTTAGAATTCGGCTACTTGATCGATCCACTTACCTCTATTATGTCAATGTTAATTACTACTGTTGCAATTCTAGTTCTTGTTTATAGTGATAATTATATGTCTCATGATCGGGGATATTTGAGATTTTTTGCTTATATGAGTTTTTTCAATACTTCCATGCTGGGATTAGTTACTAGTTCAAATTTGATACAAATTTATATTTTTTGGGAATTAGTTGGAATGTGTTCGTATCTATTAATAGGGTTTTGGTTCATACGACCTATTGCTGCAAATGCCTGTCAAAAAGCGTTTGTGACTAATCGTGTAGGGGATTTTGGCTTATT